AGAGAAGAGGAAATGCGGATAGATATAGAAGAAATTTGGGATAACATTGTATTTGCTCAAGAAATGAGGGGCCTCGTGTTAATAACCCAATCAATTCTTAGAAAATATATTATATTACCCGCATTGATAATAGCTAAAAACATTGCCCGTATATTATTATTTCAATCTCCTGAGTGGTCCGCGGATTTAAAAGATTGGAATCGAGAAATGCATGTTAAATGCGCTTATAATGGTGCTCAATTATCCGAAACAGAATTTCCAAAAAACTGGTTAACGGAGGGTATTCAGATAAAGATCCTATTTCCTTTTTCCCTGAAACCTTGGCACAGATTTAAACTACAACCCTCGCATAAAGATTCAATGAAAAAAAAGAAAGGTCAAAATAATGATTTTTGCTTTTTAACAGTTTTGGGAATGGAAACTGAACGCCCTTTTGGTTCTCCTCGAAAACGGCGTTCGTTTTTTAAGCCTATTTTTAAAGAACTAAAAAAAAAAATTAAAAAATTGAAAACTAAACGTTTTATATCTTTAACAATTTTAAAAGAAAGAACAAAATTGTTTCTAAAAGTCTCAAAAGAAACAAAAAAATGGATCACTCAAAGCATTCTATTTCTAGAGGGAATAATAACAGAACTTTCAAAAATAAATCCAATTCCATTTTTGGGGTTGAGAGAAATATATGAATTGGGCGAAACTAAAAAGGATTCGATAATCAGGAATAAGATGATTCACAAATCATCCCTTCAAATTCAATCTATGGAGTGGACAAATTATTCATTAACAGAAAAAAAAATAAAAGATCTGACTAAGAGAACAAACACAATCAAAAACCAAATAGAAAAAATTATAAAAGACAAGAAAAACGAATTTATAACTCAAGAAATAAATATTAATTCTAACAAAATAAGTTATCAGGATAAAATATTAGAATTATCAAAAAAATTTTGGAAAATATTAAAAAGAAGAAATGTTCGATTAGTCCGTAAATTCTATTTTGTTATAAAATTTTTCATTGAAAAGATATACATAGATATTATTTTAGATATCATTACTATTTCAAGAACCAATACACAACTTTTTCTTGAATCAACAAAACAAATGATTGAGAAAGTCATTTACAATACTGAAGCAAATCAAGAAAGAATTAATAAAACAACTAAAAATACAATTCATTTTATTTCAACTATAAAAAACTCACTTTCTAATATTAGTATTAGAAATAAAAATGCAAAAGCTTTTTGTGACTTATCCTCTCTCTCACAAGCATATGTATTTTACAAATTATCACAAACCCAAGTTATTAGTTTTTATAAATTCAAACCTATCCTTCAATATCGCGGAACATCTCTTTTTCTTAAAAATGAAATAAAAGATTATTTTGAAGAACAAGGAATATCTCATTCCAGATTAAGACATCATTATGGGTTAAGACAGAAAATCTTTTGTCATTCTGGAATGAATGAATGGAAAAACTGGTTAAGGAGTCATTATCAATACGATTTCTTTCAGAGTAGATGGCTTAGATTAGTACCAGGACAATGGCGAAATAGAGTCAATCAACACTATATGGCTCAAAATAAAGATTTAACAAAACGGGATTCGGATAAAAAAGAAAGATTAATTCATTACGAAAAAAAAAATGATTTTCAAGCGAATTCATTACTAAATCAAGAACAAAAACATAAAAAATCGAATTTTAAAAAACACCATAGATATCGAATTTTAAAAAACACCATAGATATGATTTTTTATCATATAAATCTATTAATTATCAAGATAAGAGGGACTCATATGCTTATGGATCACAATTACAAGTAAATAAGAGGGAAGAGGTTTCTATTTCTTATAATTATAACATGGATAAACGAAAATTTTTTGATACACTGGGGGATATCCCTATCCATAATTATCTAGGAGAAGACGCTATTCTAGATGCTAGGGGGAAATTTTCGCATAGAAAATTTTTTAATTGGAGAATTATTAATTTTTGTCTTAGAAATAAAGCCGATATTGAGTCCTGGGTCAATACCAGTACCAAGAGTAACAAAAATATTAAGACTGCGCTTAATAATTATCAAATAATTGATAAAATTAATAAGAGGGACCTTTTTTATTTAACAATTTATCAAGATCAAGAAAGCAACCCATCCAATAAAAAAAGAAGTCCTTTTGATTGGATGGGAATGAATGAAGAAATACTAAGTCGTCCTATGTTGAATTTGGAACTTTGGTTCTTCCCAGAATTTGTGATATTCTATAATGCATATAAGGTTAAACCATGGATCATACCAATAAAATTACTTCTTTTAAATTTTAATGGAAATGGAAACATTAATAAAAATATTATTGAAAATAAAAAAAGTGATCCCCTTATATCACCGAATGAAAAAAAAAAAATTGGATTAGAGAATCGAAATCAAGAAGAAAAAGAACCCATAGGCGAAGGGGATCTTGTATCAGATGCACAAAAACAAGGAAATTTTCGATCCGTTCTCTCAAACCAAGAAAAAGATGTTGAAGAAGATTATGGTAAATCAGACAGAAAAAAACGTAGAAAGAAAAAGCAATACAAGAGCAACACGGAAGTAGAGCTTGATTTATTCCTAAAAAGGTATTTGCGTTTTCAATTTAGATGCGATAATTCTTTAACTCAAAGAATGATCAAGAATATCAAAGTATATGGTCTCCTGCTTAGACTGATAAATCCAAACAAAATTGTTATATCCTCTATTCAAAGGGGGGAAATTAATCTGGATATTTTGATGATTCAGAAGAATTTAGCTCTTAGAGGATTAACGAAAAGGGGAATATTGATTATCGAGCCGGTTCGTCTGTCTGTACAAAATGATGGACAATTTATTCTATATCAAACTATAAGTATTTCATTGGTTCATAAAAATAAACACCAAATTAATCAAAGATACCAAGAGAAAAACTATATTGATAAAAATCATTTTGATGAATCCATTGCAAGACATCAAAAAATGACTGAAAATAAAGACAAAAAGAATTATGATTTGTTTGTTCCTGAAAATATTTTATCCCCTAACCACCGGCGAGAATTGCGAATTCGAATTTATTTCAATTCAAGGGATAAAAACGGTATGCATAGAAATCCAGTATTTTTAAATAATGTAAAAAAGTGTGGTCAAGTTTTGAATAAAAACAAACATCTTAATAGTGATAAAAAGAAACTAATTAAATTAAAGTTGTTTCTTTGGCCCAATTATCGATTAGAAGATTTGGCTTGTATGAATCGCTATTGGTTTAATACTAATAACGGCAGTCGTTTCAGTATGTTAAGGATCCATATGTATCCGCGTTTGAAAATTCGTTAATGGTAGATTTACCCTATATTATGTATGTACCGTGTATTATGTATGTACCGTGTCGGGTATATGAAAACAAATAGATGGGCACAAGGATTGTCTTACATTACATTCTGATACATGATACTAATTTACTGACATACATATCAATTAGATCGACAAATAAATCAACAAAATCCTCTTATTTGAACTTTATAATTTTATCTATTGTAGAAATATATCACTCTTTTGTATCCCTATACGAATCAAATTGAAAATCGGATTGATTAATTTTCTTTGAAAAAATTATAAAGTTCATAACGAATTAAAAATCATTGTACATAACAAAATGACTGGTATTATTATTACTGATCAGTAAAATTCACATTCAAAAACAAAAAAAGGGGAGAGCAAATTTTGTTTTATGGTAAAAAACTCATTCATCTCAGTTTTTTTTAAAGAAAAAAAAGAAGAAAACAAGGGGTCCGTTGAATTTCAAATAGTCAGATTCACCAATAAGATACGAAGACTTACTTCACATTTGGAATTGCACAAAAAAGACTATTTATCTCAGAGAGGCCTACGTAAAATTCTGGGAAAACGTCAACGGCTGCTGTCTTATTTATCAAAGAAAAATAAAATACGTTATAAAGAATTAATTAGTGAGTTGGATATTCGGGAATCAAAAAATCGTTAATTTGAAAATTTTTAATTAGTCGATTTATTCGATTTTTCATTTTGATGTACTTCTTTTCGTTTTCAACAATTCATGTAAGAATGAATCTAGGAAAAACTTATGAATCTATCAGCTACAGAAAAAGACCTTATGATAGTCAATATGGGACCTCACCACCCATCAATGCACGGTGTTCTTCGTCTCATCGTTACTCTAGATGGTGAAGATGTTGTTGACTGTGAACCGATATTAGGTTATTTACACAGAGGAATGGAAAAAATTGCGGAAAACCGAACAATTATACAATATTTGCCTTATGTAACGCGTTGGGATTATTTAGCCACTATGTTCACGGAAGCAATAACGGTAAATGGACCAGAGCAATTGGGCAATATTCAAGTCCCTAAAAGAGCCAGCTATATCAGAGTAATTATGTTGGAGTTGAGTCGTATAGCTTCTCATCTATTATGGCTTGGACCTTTTATGGCAGATATTGGTGCACAGACCCCCTTTTTCTATATTTTCAGAGAAAGAGAATTAGTATATGATCTATTCGAAGCTGCCACCGGTATGAGAATGATGCATAATTATTTTCGTATCGGAGGAGTAGCGGCCGATCTACCTTATGGCTGGATAGATAAATGTTTGGATTTCTGCGATTATTTTTTAACAGGAATTGTTGAATATCAAAAACTTATTACGCGAAATCCTATTTTTTTAGAACGGGTTGAAGGGATAGGCGTTATTGGTGGAGAAGAAGCAATAAATTGGGGTTTATCCGGCCCAATGCTACGAGCATCTGGAATCAAATGGGATCTTCGTAAAGTTGATCATTATGAGTGTTACGACGAATTTGATTGGGAAATCCAGTGGCAAAAAGAAGGAGATTCATTAGCTCGTTATTTAGTCCGAATCAGTGAAATGACGGAATCCATAAAAATAATTCAACAGGTCCTGGAAGGAATTCCGGGGGGTCCCTATGAGAATTTAGAAATCCGATGCTTTGATCGAGAAAGGGATCCAGAATGGAATGATTTTGAATATCGATTCATTAGTAAAAAACCTTCTCCTACATTTGAATTACCGAAACAAGAACTTTATGCGAGAATGGAAGCCCCAAAAGGAGAATTAGGAATTTTTCTTATAGGGGATCAAAGTGGTTTTCCTTGGAGATGGAAAATTCGCCCACCGGGTTTTATCAATTTGCAAATTCTTCCTCAGTTAGTTAAAACAATGAAATTGGCTGATATTATGACGATACTAGGTAGCATAGATATCATTATGGGAGAAGTTGATCGTTGAAATGATAATTTATACAACAGAAGTACAAGATATCAATTCTTTTTACAGATTGCAATCTTTAAAAGAGGTCTATGGGATTATATGGATGTTTGTCCCTATTTTGACTCTTGTATTGGGAATCACAATAGGTGTACTAGTAATTGTATGGTTAGAAAGAGAAATATCTGCAGGAATACAACAACGTATTGGGCCTGAATACGCCGGTCCTTTGGGAATTCTTCAAGCTCTAGCAGATGGAACAAAACTGCTTTTCAAAGAGAATATTCTTCCATCTAGAGGAAATACTCGTTTATTCAGTATTGGACCGTCTATAGCAGTCATATCAATTTTACTAAGTTTTTCAGTAATTCCTTTTAGCTCTCGCCTTATTTTAGCCGATCTCAATATCGGTATTTTTTTATGGATTGCCATTTCAAGTATTGCTCCTGTTGGACTTCTTATGTCAGGATACGGATCAAACAATAAATATTCCTTTTTAGGTGGTCTGCGAGCTGCTGCTCAATCGATTAGTTATGAAATACCATTAACTCTATGTGTTTTATCAATATCTCTACGTGCGATTCGTTGAAATATAAACTTTTATTTTCCCTATTCCTTTCGTTCTAGAAAATAAGCTGAATGGATTGAATAGATTAGATAGTTATATATGAGTGAAAGAAAGCAGCTTAGAAATTCGCAGTAAATAAAAAAAAATAGAATCTCATTTCCTATGTACAAGAGTTAAGTGGAAGAAAACATAAGAGGAAGAAGTCTTTACCCCCAAGACGGGTTGATTAGTCAATCTAGCTTGAAGCGGGCTCAAAAGATCAACCGTATAGAGTTTTCGCTATCCTTTGTATGGATTCCCATACATGTATTGCCAAACCAAACGGGGGATTGAACAAAAAAAATGAGTGGATGGTTAGGAACACCAAAATACACAAAGGATTAGTAATGGAGATTATGTAAATTATATAAAAGGATATTTCTGGATAACATAAAAAGAATACTAATTGGGGCTTTAAATTAGTAGAAATGAGTAGGCAGTACTCCCCACGATTCCGGTCCAGAGTATGCTCCTATCCACCGATTAAAGTAATGACTATCAGGAACGAAATAATCCTTTACTATTTTTTTAGTTTAAGCTCCCATTCGTAGTTTTCTCAGATCAGATCATAAAGAAGAATAGGAACGAAAAAAAGAAACAATAAAGAAAGAATAAAAAAGAAATCTTTTTTATTTATTTTTTCTTTCATATATAGAGAGATATAATCCGTATCATGATTTATAAGCTAATGTAATGTTTCATTTTTTTCGTAATCGAAAACAATGGGTTGAAATATCTATTGATATTTATACAAGAAGTATTTTATTGAAGGTTTAAGTTATTACTCAACAAATAAAAATTGAAATTAGTAAGGGGCGAGATCGATTCAGAAGCACTTTTTTTTTTTTATTTTTTTATTCTTCATAATATAGCAGACAGAATTCCATTGGTATAATTTTGGACCTTCCAATTTATTTTTTCTCTATCTATTCTACAACCATACGAAGATAAATAATACTGATTCGGTCCTTAAATTTATTTGTGACCCACGAGGAGCCGTATGAGTTGAAAACCTCATGTACGGTTTTGGACTAGCGATGGAAACAGTGATGTTATCATCGACTATAATTATCTAACAGTTCAAGTACAGTTGATATAGTTGAAGCGCAATCAAAATATGGTTTTTGGGGATGGAATTTGTGGCGTCAGCCAATAGGGTTTATCGTTTTTCTAATTTCTTCTCTAGCAGAATGTGAGAGATTACCTTTTGATTTACCAGAAGCCGAGGAAGAATTAGTAGCAGGGTATCAAACCGAATATTCGGGTATCAAATTTGGTTTATTTTACGTTGCTTCCTATCTAAATCTATTACTTTCTTCGTTATTTGTAACAGTTCTTTACTTGGGGGGTTGGAATATTTCCATTCCGTACGTATTCGTCCCCGAGCTATTTGAAAGAAATAAAATGAATGGAATCTTTGGAACGACAATTGGTATCTTTATTACATTAGCTAAAACTTATTTGTTTTTGTTTATTTCTATCGCAACAAGATGGACTTTACCTAGGTTAAGAATGGACCAATTATTAAATCTTGGATGGAAATTTCTTTTACCCATTTCTCTTGGCAATCTATTATTAACAACTTCTTTCCAACTTCTTTCACTGTAAAGAAAAAAAGAATATGAGATTCATGACTTGGTTCAAACAAGAGAAAGAAACAAACATAAAATTATTCATAGATATTCACGATATGTTCCCTATGGTAACTGGGTTCATGAATTATGGCCACCAAACAGTCCGAGCAGCAAGGTACATTGGTCAAGGTTTCATGATTACCTTATCCCACGCAAATCGTTTACCCGTAACTATTCAATACCCTTATGAAAAATTAATCACATCGGAGCGTTTCCGCGGGCGAATCCATTTTGAATTTGATAAATGCATTGCTTGTGAAGTATGTGTTCGTGTATGCCCCATAGATCTGCCTGTTGTTGATTGGAAATTTGAAACGGATATTCGAAAAAAACGATTGCTTAATTACAGTATTGATTTCGGAATTTGTATATTTTGTGGTAACTGCGTTGAGTATTGTCCAACAAATTGTTTATCAATGACTGAAGAATATGAACTTTCTACTTACGACCGTCACGAATTGAATTATAATCAAATTGCTTTGGGCCGTTTACCAATGTCAGTAATTGACGATTATACAATTCGAACAATTTTGAATTCGCCTCAAAGAAAAACTGAGTAAGTAAACCTCCTATTCTATTAACCTCCTATTCTATTAAAGAGAAATTTCCAATTCTTTCTAAGGTTACGTTTTGGTTTTTAAGTTAAAAGAATGTTTGGTTTGAATTAAAAGAATGAGGACTTTCTCTTTGTTTGGTCAATAATCAATAAATAAAAATTCAATTACAAATTAACTGGTCGATAATAATTTCGAATTCATTTTTATTTTTATTGAAAATCTATTAATATATTCGTAATTATTTCGAAATATATAGTTTAAAAAAAAAATACCCTTTCTTTCGAACAAACAAAAAAAAGAATCAAAAACGAAACTGTCCAATAATTGTATTTAGATCAATTCACGCCTAATAGATTAGAATTTTATTCAATTAGGAACATATCAAAAAAAATTCCTGGTCGGGTCAATAAGATCATGAAAAGCATTTCGATTTATTTATCTCTTATTTTACATATAATGGATTTGCCTGGACCAATACACGATTTTCTTTTAGTTTTTCTGGGATCGGGTCTTATATTAGGGGGCTTGGGAGTAGTATTACTTACCAATCCAATTTATTCTGCCTTTTCATTGGGATTGGCTCTTGTTTGTATATCCTTATTCTATATTCTCTCAAATTCTCATTTTGTAGCTGCTGCCCAGCTCCTTATTTATGTGGGAGCCATAAATGTTTTAATCCTATTTGCTGTGATGTTCATGAATGGTTCAGAATATTATAAAGATTTTAATCTGTGGACCATTTGGAATGGCCTTACTTCGTTGGTTTGTACAAGTATTCTTGTTTCGCTAATTACTACTATATTAGATACATCATGGTACGGGATTATTTGGACTACAAGATCAAACCAAATTATAGAACAAGATTTGATAAGTAATAGTCAACAAATTGGAATTCATTTAGCAACAGATTTTTTTCTTCCATTTGAATTCATTTCAATAATTCTTTTAGTTGCTTTAATAGGTGCAATTGCTGTGGCTCGTCAGTAATAAATCCTTATAACTAGGAATAGCAAGCAATCCAAATTAAACTTTTTCTGTCTTATCGCATCTATTTTCCTCGAATTCTATTTGAATATTGTTCGTGTAAAAAATAGAAATTCGTTTATTCGTTATATTTCCAATATATTCTTTTTGTTATATTCTATTCTAGTCAATCAAATCCGTTGAATTATTGTTCATATTAAAATGAATCGAAATTGATAAGGAGTTGGTCAATGATGCTCGAACATATACTTGTTTTGAGTGCCTATTTATTTTCTATCGGTATTTATGGATTGATCACGAGTCGAAATATGGTTAGGGCCCTTATGTGTCTTGAACTTATACTGAATGCGGTTAATATCAATTTTGTAACATTTTCTGATTTTTTTGATAGTCGGCAATTAAAAGGAAATATTTTCTCAATTTTTGTTATAGCTATTGCAGCCGCTGAAGCAGCTATTGGATCAGCTATTGTTTCCTCAATTTATCGTAACAGAAAATCAACGCGTATCAATCAATCAACTTTGTTGAATAAGTAATATTAATAATATTAAATTATAATATTCACCCATTTGAATTAGCATGTCCAATATGTTGGAATCTACATCATGTTTTGGAAAACGTAAGAAATCAAAGTATCTTGGTCCTTTCTTATGAGTTGATCCCGAAGGAAATTGATTAGAAAATTTCTAGTAGATCGTTGATTCATCTGGTGTTTAACTATAATGATTCATTTACAAGTTTACTAGATTGAAATTTTATGATGTTCAACAATTTATAGATCCCATGTCACATTCAGTAAAAATTTATGATACATGTATAGGGTGTACTCAATGTGTCCGAGCCTGCCCCACCGATGTGTTAGAAATGATACCTTGGGATGGATGTAAAGCTAAGCAAATTGCTTCCGCTCCAAGAACAGAAGACTGTGTCGGTTGTAAGAGATGTGAATCCGCTTGTCCAACAGATTTCTTGAGCGTTCGAGTTTATTTATGGCATGAAACAACTCGAAGTATGGGGCTAGCTTATTGATACGTTCCAAAAAACCCCACTTGAATACATTTTGAATCCATTTTGATTTTTTTACTGAAAAAGCCGTGCTCAAAAAGATCTTTTTGAGCACGGCTTTTCTGGTCCAAGTGTATCTTGTCTTTACCACGAATTATTTTCCTTGGTTAACAATAATTGTAGTTTTACCAATATCTGCGGGTTCTTTAATTTTCTTTCTTCCTCATAGAGGAAATAAGCTAATTAAGTGGTATACGATGTGTATATGTATATTCGAACTCCTTCTAACAACCTATGCGTTTTGTTATCATTTCCGATTGGACGATCCATTAATCCAGCTGGCGGAAGATTATAAATGGATAAATTTTTTTGATTTTTACTGGAGATTGGGAATAGATGGACTTTCTATAGGTCCCATTTTACTGACAGGATTTATCACCACTTTAGCTACTTTAGCGGCTTGGCCAGTTACTCGAGATTCGCGATTATTCCATTTCCTGATGCTAGCAATGTACAGTGGTCAAATAGGATCATTTTCTTCTCGAGACCTTTTACTTTTTTTCATCATGTGGGAGTTCGAATTAATTCCCGTTTATCTACTTCTATCCATGTGGGGGGGAAAGAAACGTCTGTACTCGGCTACAAAATTTATTTTGTACACTGCAGGGGGTTCCATTTTTCTATTAATAGGAGTTTTGGGTATTGGTTTATACGGTTCTAATGAACCAACATTAAATTTCGAAACATTAGCTAATCAATCATATCCTGCCGCACTGGAAATAATATTCTATATTGGATTTCTTATTGCTTTTGCTGTCAAATCGCCGATTATACCCTTACATACGTGGTTACCAGACACCCACGGGGAGGCACATTACAGTACTTGTATGCTTCTAGCCGGAATTTTATTAAAAATGGGAGCATATGGATTAGTTCGGATCAATATGGAATTATTACCCCATGCTCATTCCATATTTTCTCCCTGGTTGATAATAGTGGGTACAATGCAAATAATTTATGCAGCTTCAACATCTCTTGGTCAACGGAATTTAAAAAAAAGAATAGCCTATTCCTCCGTATCTCATATGGGTTTCATAATTATAGGAATTGGTTCTATAACGGATACGGGACTCAACGGAGCGATTTTACAAATAATATCTCATGGATTTATCGGTGCTGCACTTTTTTTCTTGGCAGGAACGAGTTATGATAGAATGCGTCTTGTTTATCTCGACGAAATGGGTGGAATGGCTATTCCGATTCCAAAAATATTTACGATGTTCAGTATCTTATCGATGGCTTCTCTTGCATTACCGGGCATGAGTGGTTTTGTTGCGGAATTGATAGTCTTTTTTGGAATAATTACCAGCCAAAAATATTTTTTAATGCCAAAAATACTAATTACTTTCGTAATGGCAATTGGAATGATATTAACTCCTATTTATTCATTATCTATGTTACGTCAAATGTTCTATGGATACAAGCTATTTAATGCTCCAAGTTGTTATTTTTTTGATTCTGGACCGCGAGAGTTATTTGTTTCGATCTCTATCTTTCTACCAGTAATAGGTATTGGTATTTATCCGGATTTCGTCCTCTCATTATCAGGTGAGAAGGTCGAAACTATTCTATATAATTATTTTTCTAGATAGTTTTGATGAATAAAACAAAAAATCAAAAAGTAATTCTATGATTTTTAAAATTGTTCGTTGTACAGTGAAAAAAGAAGTCTTTTTTCTTCTCTTAAGTTTAAGTTAAGTAAAAATTAAGTTAAGTAAAAAAAGGTAAAAGAATAAAAAAATTGAATTTTAAATTTTAATCAGACATCTTTGGCTTTTGTTAGAACCTTTTGAATCAAGTAGTGGAGTGATTCAAAAGGTTCTTGACAGCTTACAATAAGTTTTCTTATATATACGCTGTCCTATGTTAGTATTTGTTAGGCTTAGCCTCTTTATTCAATTCAATTATCAATTAGATGTTAATGTAAATGAACCATAACTATGTAAACCTATTCCTAATAGATTGACTCCAAAATAGCATATCCAAATTATAAGAAATCCCATAGAAGCCACAAGTGCGGAATTTACACCTTCAAAATTTGTATTTGTTCGGGTATGTAAATAAATCGCAAATACCGTCCAAGTAATAAATGCCCAAGTTTCCTTTGGGTCCCAATTCCAATATGATCCCCACGCCTCATTAGCCCATACGGCTCCCGAAAGAATTCCTATGGTTAAAAAGATAAACCCGAGACTAATAATACGATAACCCCAACGATCCAATTGTTGAGTCAATTGATACCTGTAATAATTTTTAGAAGAAAGAAAATAAGTGTTTAATAAAACATTGTTTCTTTCATTCATGTATTGGATTTCGCCAAACGAAAATGACTGATTTAATAAATTATTGTTTTTACCAATAATCATTATGGCTTCTCGAAATGTAATGACTAGAAGAGCTACTGATAATAATGATCCACATAAAAGAGCTGCATAGCCTAATACCATCATACTTACGTGCATCATTAACCATTGGGATTGGAGAGCGGGCGCTAATATTGCGGATTGATGCATTTTGGTTAAAAGACCCGAAGTGGCAAAGCCTTGGGTAAAAATAGCACTTGGTGCGGTTATTGCGCTTAAATCATTTTTCCTATTTTTAAAATAGGAAACCATATGAATAAGGGAGAAACCCCATGAAAGAAAGATTAATGATTCATATAAATCACTTAATGGGAAATGCCCCGAATAAATCCAACGAGTGACTAATAATCCTGTTATACAGAAAAAGGTAACTATCATGCCCTTTTCTGATGAATCATATAGTCCTACGACTTCATCGACTAATAAGAATAAGGTTAAAAAATGAATTGTAATTACAATTGAAACGACTGAAAAGGATATATGAGTTAATATATGCTCTAAAGTTGAAAAAATCATAAAAATTATGAAAAAAGCGAGGGTTTATAGATTTTATGGAATGGAAATCAGGAATTAAATTCATTATAGGACTTATTCTATCTCTTTTAGAAGATACTATGCCGCCACTCGGACTCGAACCGAGATGCTCTAGCACTGCTTCCTAAGAGCAGCGTGTCTACCGATTTCACCATAGCGGCTTGCTCGAAATCATAATAACCCATTTTTTATTCAATCGTCGAGATTGAAGGTGAGGGGGTCAATTCAATGTAAAATGTCAAATTTTTTAGGAAACATTTAATTAAAATTGATGAATAAAAACTCGTTAAAATAGCAATTTGAAGGTTCAAAAAAAAATCTTTATTATTTATCGTTTTATTTAATTAGCCTTTTCTTTAATTATTTCGGCAACAGAGATTTTTTAGTTTGTGTTTTCCTAAAAGAGAACTCCTCTATTGTAACTAAACTAACTAGTTGTAACTTCAATTCATAGATAAAATTCAACAAAAAGGGTTCTTTATCATTTTAATTTTTTAATGATTCATTTCTCATTCTTTTATTTTATATTATATGATTTTTTTATATGATTTTTATCAATCTATAAAAAAATGGTTATCAATTGAATGACTAAATGAATGAAAAAATATGATTTTTAGAGATCACAATTTCAGCACCACATCCAACGATTTCAAAAGATTTATGTAATTTGTATAGCTTTGTATTAATCGTTAGGATTTTGCGTTTTAAGGATTTATCAAACCAACTAGATATTGGGTTGTACACGTTACGTTATATAAAAAGCGTTTTGATTCCTGTCATAATTATAATTGTACCATACTTCAAAAAAGTATTTCGAATTTCGAATTCTAAAAATATGTCTTGATTCATCTTCTTATACAAACATAGGATTTTTTAGATCCCTAAAATTGATACATTATTTGTATATCCACTAAATTAGAAAGGGGGTTTTCTCAATTGTGTTGAAAGCAAGGGAAGGATATATAGTAATTCAGAGAAATAATGATTCATAAAGTTACAAAATTGAAACTTAATGGATTAGTTTCGACAACCCAGTTAAAGCTCTTATATATACGTGCTCCGCTCTAGCTATAGTATAACTATAAAAATTATTATTTAAATTTTATTATTTATTATTTTATTATTTATTATTTTAAATATTATAAAAATAACAAATTATTATAACACGAACATAACAAATGGGCGATGGGGAAAATAAGAATCCCCACCCCGGAACTGAAAAAAAAGATATTCAAAAAAGAAAACCTTTGTATCTTATTCGAGTTAAACCAATTCAGATTACTCCAAATTTATTTGTCGTACAAAAAAACTTTTTGAATTACCCGTCGAAAGAGATTTCGCTAATGAAAAAGCTTTCAACGCCGCCCAATATACTTTCTTTTTCCAAACATTTTTTCGAATACGCTTTTTTGATGTAGAAGTACGTTTTTTTGGAACTGCCATTCAAAAAAAAAGGTTATTCAGTGCTATAGTTGGATGTCAAAGACATCTATTTTTAAAACAAAACGATCGGTCTCTTTATGTCATTATTTATCTATTCCTATAGATTTAGATTTTCTAGATTATAATTATCTATATACTACTATACAAATTTCATAAAAAAAAAAATAAATAAATGAAAGAAAGGGGAAAGGAAGGGCATCCTATGATTCATATTAAAATCAAGTACTTTTTGTGGTGGAATTCTTTGTATTATCCAGAAAAAAAGAAGAATTTGTATTTAATTTATTGGTACCTTTCTTTTTTATATCTCCATTCAAATCTATAGGATAGATTAGGATTTATTATGACATATAAATTGCCTTGATGAAATAAAAAAAAGGGAAAAAAAGTCTTTCCTTTTCTATCTCTGCCTATTTTTTTTTGTCGTCCTACATTTACAATTTATACATCTCCATTTATACATGAAAAATGCCTTAAAACTAAAAGTGTAAAAAAAACATTTTATCTACTTAATAAAAAAGCAAACTTGAATTTTTTCTATTAATTGGTAATTGGTCAAGCTCGAAGAGAGAGTATGCCCAATTTGCATTTTCAATCAAATTAGAATGAGACTCGTAGTTAATCTGTTAAAGGATACATAATTTTGAAAAAAAAGAATATTTTATTTTTATTAAAAGTCATTTTTTTCCTTTAATTATATGGAAATGTAAAGAAAATATCGGATAGTCTTTTCTACAATCCTACAAGGAATAAATTCATTTATTGTAATGGAAGACAATCAATCAGTTCCGCAATGAAAATGAACTAGTTAATAAGTTCGAATAAACAAACTCAAATATCGAAATAAATGAAAGAAAGGGGAAAGGAAGGGCATCCTATGATTCATATTAAAATCAAGTACTTTTTGTGGTGGAATTCTTTGTATTCTTGATCGATGTATATAAATTATTGTAATACGTAATATAATAATAAATAATAATTGATATTGATATTTTCAGAAAAATATTACTAAAAAAAAGAATTCTTTTTTTTTTCATTAGTAACTTGGTGATATCATTTGATTACTTATAACTTCGAAATTTGAATATTCTTGAAATATTTGAGAAAGATTAAAAAATTAAGAATAGAAAATTCCAGTTAACTTTGTAGTATCTTGATTTTTTTATTGCCCCTTTCAATCAAAAGAGATAAGAGCCGGTGAATCAGAAACGATTAATTAAGAAAGAATAAGAAAAAAGTTTTTATGGAGCATACATATCAATATTCATGGATCATACCTTTTGTCCCACTTCCAATTCCTATTTGGATAGGAATCGGACTCCTACTTTTTCCGACGGCAACAAAAAATATTCGTCGTATGTGGGCTTTTCCCAATATTTTATTGTTAAGTATAGTTATGATTTTTTCGGTCGATCTGTCTATTCAGCAAATAAATAGAAGTTCTATCTATCAATATGTATGGTCTTGGACCATCAATAATGATTTTTCTTTCGAGTTTGGCTACTTTATTGATTCACTTACCTCTATTATGTCAATATTAATCACTACTGTTGGAATTTTTGTTTTTATTTATAGTGACAATTATATGTCTCATGATCAAGGATATTTGAGATTTTTTGCTTATATGAGTTTGTTCAATACTTCAATGTTGGGATTGGTTACTAGTTCTAATTTGATACAAATTTATATTTTTTGGGAATTAGTTGGAATGTGTTCTTATCTATTAATAGGGTTTTGGTTCACACGACCCGCTGCGGCAAACGCTTGTCAAAAAGCGTTTGTAACTAATCGGATAGGCGATTTTGGTTTATTATTAGGAATCTTAGGTTTTTATTGGATAACGGGAAGTTTCGAATTTCAAGATTTGTTCGAAATATTTAATAACTTGATTAATAATAATGAGGTTAATTTTTTATTTGTTACTTTATGTGCCTCTTTATTATTTGCCGGCGCAGTTGCTAAATCTGCGCAATTTCCACTTCATGTATGGTTACCTGATGCCATGGAGGGGCCTACTCCTATTTCGGCTCTTATACACGCTGCCACTATGGTAGCCGCGGGAATTTTTCTTGTAGCCCGCCTTCTTCCTCTTTTCATAGTTATACCTTACATAATGAATCTAATATCTTTGATAGGTATAATAACAGTATTATTAGGGGCTACTTTAGCTCTTGCTCAAAAAGATATTAAGAGGGGTTTAGCCTATTCTACAATGTCCCAGCTGGGTTATATGATGTTAGCTCTAGGTATGGGGTCTTATCGAGCTGCTTTATTTCATTTGATTACTCATGCTTATTCGAAGGCATTGTTGTTTTTAGGATCCGGATCAATTATTCATTCCATGGAAGCTATTGTTGGATATTCTCCAGATAAAAGCCATAATATGGTTTTTATGGGCGGTTTAAGAAAGCATGTGCCAATTACACAAATGGCTTTTTTAGTGGGTACACTTTCTCTTTGTGGTATTCCACCCCTTGCTTGTTTTTGGTCCAAAGATGAAATTCTTAGTGACAGTTGGTTGTATTCGCCGATTTTTGCAATAATAGCTTGGTCCACCGCCGGATTAACAGCATTTTATATGTTTCGGATCTATTTACTTACTTTTGAAGGACATTTAAACATTCATTTTCAAAATTATAGTGGCAAAAAAAATAGCTCTTTCTATTCAATAAAACTATGGGGTAAAGAAGATCAAAAAATGATTAACAGAAATTTTCGTTTATCTCCTTTATTAACACTGAATAATAACGAGAAGCCATATAGAATTGGCGATAATGTAAAAAAAGGGGCTCTTATTACTATTACGAATTTTGGCTACAAGAATGCTTTTTCTTATCCTCATGAATCAGCTAATACTATGCTATTTCCTATGCTTATATTGGTTCTATTTACTTTATTTGTTGGATCCATAGCAATTCCTTTTAATCAAGAAGGAATCCATTTGGATATATTATCCAAATTATTAACTCCATCTATAAATCTTTTACACCAAAATTCAAATGATTTTGAGGATTGGTATCAATTTTTGACAAATGCAACTTTTTCAGT